TTCATATTCTGGGTTGGGTTCATCTCTCTAGTAATCGGATGAGCTGGGTTGTAGACATGAAAAAGTAAGAACTTAGCGGGTCCTTACCCTCCTTTGTCTGATTAGAGCGGAAAGGGCCCGCGGAGTTCTTACTCTTATAATGAGACTTTGATCTATTGCATAACCTACAAATTGGTTAGTTATCCAGTCAGCATAATCAAAATATTATATTTGTTTTGTAGAAATGACAAAAAGGATCCTTTGCTCTGATGTTTCAAACCACTCTATTCTTTTGTTTCTTAATGATGTTTGTGAACAATTGAATCTAGTGGTTGATTCATAGTCCCTGCCCTTCCCCCAAAATATTAACTGGAAGCAAGAAGAAAGAACGAATCAATCAATTTTATCTATAATCCAATATAATAATTATATTGATTTCTAGGGATGAGACATCCTGCAAATCATTTCTAGACTAAACTAATAGAACCTTAATCAAAACTACTCTAAAAATAAAATAAAAACTCTGATCATATATCTGATCATATAATAAATAAAGATTTGGATATTCGTAAAAAAAAAATCTGCCTTTCAACCAGAACAGTCTTTTTGTTTGAATAATTTCTCTAAGTTAGAAGTTTAACTTATATTGAATAAGTGAAGATATTCTATTTGCTCAATAACTTATTCACCCATAATCCTTTTTTTCCTTTGTTTGTCCACTACTTCTTATGAATCTAAACAAAGGAGTTCCGATAGACCCGGAAAAGAAGGAAAGGAATAGTAATCTTTGATGAACAGGAAAAAAATAATTATTATTTTGATACAAGACGACACAAGAAAAAGGAATTTTCACCCGTTTTCTTGTGTCGTCTTGCGTCGAATAGAAGATTAGGAAGACTAGTAATCCTTCCTAAAAGTATTTGTTCCTTTCATTTTTATCATCCTTGCCTTGTATTCTCTTCTTTTGTATTTGTTTGTATGCCTATTGTTTATTACTAAAATGGAATACAAGTAATGAATTCCAGGCGTCCTGCAAAACAAAAAGAGTATAAACAAAGCAAGCAAAAGGATTTACAGAATTTTTTGATCATACATAATTGTATCGATGGACAAAAAATCGGCACTTTTTACCAAATGTTAAGGAATCTCTGGACCTAAAAATTCATTTCGTACAATTGAACTTTTTCAAACTGTTTCTTTTTAAGAACCAAAAAAACTTGTGCCAAAATAACAGATGCGAAGAAGAACAAAAGGCCTTGGACGCGTAATGGATCTTGAAGCACTATTTCTGCATCTCCCTGACCAAACCCTCCTACATTGGGATTGCTTGTTAATGGTTGATCAAGCTTAATGGATTCACCCTCTGAAACAAGAAGTTCTGGTCCTGGAGGTATAATATCAACCACTTGACGTCCATCCGATGCATCAGCTATGGTTATTTCATATCCTCCCTTTTCTTTACGTACTATTTTGCTTACTATACCTGCTGATGTAGCATTATAGACTGTATTGTTACTCTTGCTACCATCAGGATAAATCTGACCCCTTCCTCTGTTCCCACCCACATATATGGGATATTTTAAGAAGTGAACGTCTTTCTTTGTAGCAGGGTCGGGGGAAAGAATGGGAAAGACGATTTCACTATATTTCTGACCCGGAACAGGACCTATCACAAGAATATTTTTTTTATTGGGACGATAACTCTGAAAAGACAGATTTCCTATCTTTTCTTTCAACTCAGGAGAAATACGATCGGGGGGGGCTAATTCGAATCCCTCGGGTAAAATAAGAACAGCACCCACATTCAAACCCCCTTTTTTACCATTAGCAAGAACTTGTTTCAGTTGCATATCATAAGGAATTTGAACAACTGCTTCAAATACAGTATCAGGAAGCACAGCTTGCGGAACTTCAATATCCACGGGCTTATTAGCTAAATGGCAATTAGCACATACAATTCGTCCAGTTGCTTCTCGTGGGTTTTCATAACCCTGCTGCGCAAAAATGGGATATGCATTTGAAATGGATGCTCGAGTTATTACATATATCATGATCGATACAGAAATGGATCGAGTCATCTGTTCCTTTACCCAAGAAAAAGTATTTCTATTTTGCATGTCCAATCATGGATCTCGGAATTTCTACAATAAATTAGATAGGGAACTAGTAAAGTTCCCTATGCACGAGTCTGTCATTGTACTGGAATAGTTGTACTGTAATATAGGATGAATACCTTGAACTGGTAGAAATAAAATATAAAGAATTAAGTAAGATTCAAAATGGTTTCTTTATAAAGGAAGAAAGATTCTGATTTATTTGATTGATATCAGGAGATCAAATGAGTTCTTCATTCATTCATTGAATGATAAATGACTACAAGCGAAGGAGATACACGATTTAAATAATGGAAAATCCAATATTTCACAATTGTATCTAGAATAACTGGAAAGGTGGAAACAAGACCAGATATAATTTGATCGTTATGAGCCAATCCAAAATCGTTGTAGAACGAACCAATTATTAGTTCCCAACCATGAGTCGAGTGAAATCCAATCCATAAATCAGTAACTAAAAGAATCGAAAAAGCTTTTATTGTGTCACTTAAGTTATAGAGGAATTCCTGAACCCAAGAATTAAGAATGACAAGTTCCTCATTACCCAAAATAAAATAACCACTTAGAATAGCGAAAGAGATTATATTTGTCGAGAAATGCAAAATGATATGGAGATGATATTCATTGTGTGTTTTGACCAATTGTATCGTTTCCTTGTGTATTCCTATACGAAGTTTTTGTATATGTGTCTCCGGGTACTCCTTTATCATTTCGTCCAACAGAAAGAGTTCTTCTAATTCTATGAATCTTTCTAGAACGTTTTTCTCTTGAATGATGTTCAAGAGAGTTTTGGATTGCCCGGTATTCCACCAATTTGTAACCCAAAGTTCCAGACATTTATTAAATGGGAGAGAGACCCACCAGGGCAAAAATACTATAGATACAAGATATGGGAAAGAAGGCAATGCTTTCTTTTTTTTCATTTTTTATCTGTGAATTGAATCGTTAATGAACCTGCTTCATTCGTTGACTCTATATGATATTTCTCTGAAGCACGAGTTCTATAACAAGGTATTGAACCTATGGGTCTATTCATTCCAATTTTTGTGTCAAAATTGAGTTTAGTTCTTGGATCTAGAAGGAATATAGAAATGGGATAAGGGTTCGCCCTTTTCGGATAAAAATGCAAAATCAATATTATTCCTAGATATCTCAATTGGGCAAATTCGAATGGGCAAATTCGAAGCAATTTCATCTTCATTTGTTCCTTTCTATGAATACTCGAAAACCCACTTAAAATAACGAATCGGATTTAGAAACGAAAACCCCCCTCAGTTAATTATTTCGAAATGTTTCACCGCCTAGCCACAACCAAGGAAAAAAGGTATCATCAAAATTTTGGGCCTAAAAAGATGAGATGAATTCCGTATTACGAAATAAATCTTGGATATATTTGATGAATCCTTACTTATTATATTAGCCTTAGATTAGTCTTTTTTCTAGTAGAAATTTTCTAGTAGAAAAGAATTGAGTTGGGATCCATACGCATACGAAATACTTTTGGTATACAAATGGTATACAAAAATTTCTTCTTTTCTTAATTTTCTTCTTTATTATAGTATAATTTATTATAGTTATTCCATATACGCCCTCCTGCTTTTTTGGTTTATTCTATGGGAGTCGCCACGACAAAGGAAGGAGGAAATAGAATAATCTAACATGTTTTGTTCAAATGAACATTCCAAAAAGACTTCAATTGTATTAAAAAAGGAATTAGCAAGTTCCTTCCCCCATGCCGAGAAAACATTTATTCTTTATTGTGTTCAATTCATTTCAAAATACTTCAATTGGTACGCCCAAGAAATAGGCCAATTCGGCAGCTTTTTGTTCAATTTCTCGTGGAGTAAAATTCTCATCAGTACGAGTCAAGGGAATGGCCCCTTGACCTCTGATTTCCATATAAAGGATACGACGAGGATAAAGACCCTCTTTAACCTCAATTCTGATTGATTGGATATCTCTCATAAGGAAGCGAAGGAAGATGCGACGATTTATTCCAGGAAATCCCCAACGAAAAATGCACACAATTCCTTCTTTTCTATCGAATTGGTCATAACCACTACCTACATTCCACAAAATTGTGCACCACAAATAGGAGCTAACGAACAGACCTGCGATCCCATAAAAAGACATTACGATTCCTTGTGGAAAAAAAAGAATTTGCTGAGATGGAAATATGGATATCAGATTCCTACCAAGATAACTGGAAGTTCCAACCGCTAAGAATCCTAGTGAACCTAAAAAAAGGATACAGGCCCAGCAAAAATTACTTGTTTTTCGAGACCCCCTTATAAGTTCTATCCATATATGTTCTGATCGCCAATTCATACTATACTAGATCCAGTTGCATTCGATTGGAATTGAGAGAATAACCCAAATTTGACTTTACCTTTCTTGATCCCGAAGTAACTTTCATCAACTAGCACTATTCTGATGTGGAGTAATTGGTTAGATACATTGACTTTCTATTAAAAATATTTACTGATCCATTTTTAACCAGCTATATATATATATATACATGCATTTATGCAGATAGCATGTATCCGCATACATAACAGTTCTTTCATTTGTGTGTGGAAAGAGCCACATATCGTACCATATTGCACTAAAAAATATCTGTATTATGATACAGTGTTGAAATAAATTGATAGGATTTGGTCCCATTGGATCTAGACAATCTTATTTTTTTGGACATGAAGAGATAAAGAAGCCATTGCAATTGCCGGAAATACTAGGCCCACTAAAGGCACAAAAATAGAGGGTAAGTTGAGATCTGTCATAGAATGGGTGCCTCGATTTAATATTTGTATCTATATATTTGTATCTATTAGAAAGATATCTTATGATATGATAAGTATATCTATTATAAGTAATATTAGGTAATATTGACTATTGTATTTTATATAATATTATACTACTAAGTATATATAAACAATTAAGTATATATAAATATATAATTTCTAAATAATATATTTATATTAAAATAGAAATTATAAATATAAAAATAATATTAAAATATTAAATTTAAAGAAAAAAAAGGATAGATAATAAGTGAAAAAATGTAGAACTAAATTAAGTGTACCTATTCATCTTTCTACACGAATATAAATAGGGTAATCTTCTTTTACAAATTTTATTATTCTTCTTCTCCCATCCTTATGTTCTTTCTATCTTTCTTTCTAATCTAATAAGGAGTTTTTTATTTTAAAGGAGTTTTCTTATGAAAATGAAGTTCATTATGAATTCGCGACTCTAAATAATAGGATCCAACAAACAGGGATTCATAGTAAAAATGCGATAGATGTAGAAATTATTTTATTTCATTTCCCTATTTGATATTTCTTTTTATTTTGATATTTTTTTCATTATTGTCTATCTTAATTAATGCGTAAGATAGCCAGATAAAATTCTTTTTTTTTTCCAAAAATTCGAATTCCTCGGAAAGAGAAATTCACTTTTTTATTTTATCCTGTTGATAGAGGTTCATAATACCTAATCATGAATAGGGGTAAGATAAAAAATGGATCTGGATCCGGAAGAAAAAAAATTATCCGAAACTTCTGACTCTTACTAGAAAGTGTAACTTATATCACCAAAGAACATTTTTCTTAGTTTTTTTTATTATGATGAACTAAATACTTGTTCGCTACAAACAAAATAACTGAATCTAGTGCTATACTTTAATTTTTTGAATTTTGATTCAAGGGAAAGAAACCATGGAGCTGAAATAACTCACTTAGAACACCTTTTAAAGGATTACGTGGTACGATTGGGTCAAATAAGCCTTTATGGAATAAATAGTCAGCCGCTTGTGAACCATCGGGTACTGTCCTATTCAATGTTTGTTCAATTACTCTTTTACCCGCAAATGCAATGTACGCATTAGGTTCAGCAATAATGATATCTCCCAACATACCAAAACTGGCTGTTACTCCACCGGTTGTAGGAGATGTAAGGACTGGTACATAGAATAACTTTTTAGTGGATTGGTAATCATATGAAGCAGAAGATATTTTAGCCATTTGCATCAAGCTCAAACTTCCTTCTTGCATGCGTGCTCCTCCAGAAGCACACACAATAATGACAGGTAGAGATCGATTAGTAGCATACTCAATCAAACGAGTGATTTTTTCACCTACTACAGATCCCATACTACCTCCCATGAACTTAAAATCCATAACCCCAATTGCTGCGGGAATACCGTTTAGTTGACCTATGCCTGTTTGAACAGCTTCAGTTAAACCTGTCTTTCTTTGATAAGAATCGATACGATCTTTATAAGGTTCCTCTTCTGAATGAAATTGAATGGGGTCCATAGAAACCATATCTTCATCCATAGGATCCCAAGTGCCCGAATCAATCGAAAGTTCGATTCTATCTGAACTACTCATTTTCAAATAATATCCACACTGTTCACAAATATTCATTTTTGACCTAAGAAGTTTTTTATAATTTAATCCATAACAATTTTCGCATTGAACCCATAAATGTCTGTATTTTTTATTTATATCGAAATCATTAGATCTTCCTCTTATATTGAAATCACTGCCATTATTACGAGTTCCTATACTAAAACTTCCACTTTCACTACCACTTACATTTTCAGTACAAATGAAACTATAAATGTAACTGTCACTGTAATTGTCAGTACCACCTGAAATGGAACTATTAATACTTACTTCAAAACGAAGATAACTATTAATGCAACTATTAATGTGATTAGTCCAACTAGATTGAGTATCATACATGTAATGATAATAGTAGTGATTGTTTCTCTTAGACCCCCTATTCAAAAAACTAGAAAAAAAACCTTCTAATTCACTCAGAAAAGAACTATCATTGTCAATCTCAAAACTATGATTTTCAATATCAAAATATACGGAATAACTGTCACCATTACTATCCCTAACTAAAAAAGTGTCATCAGAGATCAAACTCCAAATATCCCTGATACCAAATAAATAATCAACATTACTGAAACTATAACTAACACTATCACTCCAATTTTTCTCCATATCATTTAGAAGGGGTTCATCACTTCCACTGGTATGGCCAATACCATCAAGACTTTCCATTGATTTACTTAAACCATACCTATGTTCTAACTTTAACTTCTCGTTAGACAACATCGAATTGAACCACCATTTTTCCATAGAATCTTCCTGCCCCCTATTTGATGAAAATACAATAGATGAATAGTCATTCGATGAATAATTATTTTACTATTTTATTTCCTATCAGAATTAAGCATATGAGGATTAGGATTGTTAACTAATAATAAGTGAGTATTGAAAGAAATGATTCTCTTTTTTTTTTTTTTTTGAATCCGAGATAGCACTTCAATATCTATCTATATAGATAGATTTTTTTTTTCAATTAAAATACAAATTCTCATCGAAAATAGTTT